GGTGTATGAAGTTTCATATTTGTTTTTTAAACAGAGCGAGAGAGACTTGATTTAACTTAGGTTAATCTAGGCCATAGGCAGACCTACGTCAAGATAAAACCCCCTTGAAACACTCTGGTAGTGTTCCTGAGTCTGAATCCAAATAATGACTCAGAGCACATGGAGCCATCTCTTTTTGCGGTCAAAAAATATGGCAGACTGGCGGATCTTTATATCCGTTAATGAAAGAGCCCAATGCACAAAAATGCATGTTGGGTCTTTAAAACAGCTCAGATCACTTTGATTAGAATCAGTTTGGTCTGTTTTACCGAGAAAGTCTACGGTTCGAGTCCGTATAGCCCTAGAACCCTATCCATTCCAAAAATTTTGGAAGTTACAATTCTAAAACGAGTCCGTTTTAAAACGCCAATCAAACCTAACCCCAGTCGAAGCGAATAATCCTTCATATGGGTAGAGGAATGACCATCCATATTTATGCCCAAGCTAAAGTTTGAAAAACGACTCTCTTTGGTACGTTTCATTGGAAAGATTGTCAACAATACAAAACAAAATAGGAATTTCTTCGTATACCTTTACCTAAACCTAGCAAAGGTAGTCTTCTCTTTCCGTATTCAATAAATTGAAATTCCTACCCATAATTCTACTTTATTCTACTTTAACTGGTTAAATAAGTAACAACCTCACAGGACAGAACAATGGGTTGCCCGGGATTCGAACCCGGAACTAGTCGGATGGAGTCGATAATGTTACCAGTTAAATAAGTAACAACCTCTCCCCAAGCCGTGCTTGCATTTTTCATTGCACACGGCTTTCCCTCTGTATACATCTAAAATTCAGTTCCGCCATTAGACAAAAAGTGGAATACTTAGACCCTTCTTATAAGTAAATTTCAGAATAGAAATAAGTAAAAATTTTGTTAGTTCTTCATTATTGCTATTTATTATATTCAATTCTAATCAAAATTTCCATTTACGCGCTTTCATAACGAATCAGTCATGATTGGCCAAATCATTGATACAAATAATATCTAAATACCAAACCCTTTTTTGATGGAACCTCCGCGAAATAAAAGAAGCTCTTGGAAAGGTCAAGGAAAGAACTTGTTCTTCCGCCGTAAAGAATTCTTCGAATAATTCCGATCCGAATCTTTTTAAAAAAGCCCGTACAGTACTTTTGTGTTTACGAGCTAAAGTTCTAGCACAAGAAAGTTGAAGTATATACTTTATTCGCGACAAAGTTTTTTTTTTTGAAGACCCGCTATAATAATGAGAAAGATTTCTGGATATACGTCCGAATCGGTCAATAATCTCAGAATCTGATAAATCGATCCAAATGGCCTTACTAATAGGATGCCCTAATATATTACAAAATTTGGCTTTAGCCAAGGATGAAATCAGGGGACTCGTTGGAAGAATAGTATCAAACTTCTTAATAGCATGATCGATTACAAATGAAGTTTCTAACATTTGATTACGTATCGTTGAAGTCTTTCGCCGCACACTTGAAAAATAACCGAGAAAGTCAAGGGAATGGTTTGCCAATTGGTTTATATGGATTCTTCGTGGTTGAGACCAAAGGTCAAAATAAGATTGCCAGAAATTGACAAAGTAATATTTCCATTTATGCATCAAAAGAGACGTGCTTTTTGAAGCGAGAATTGTTTTTCCTTGATACCTAACATAATGCATGAAAGAGTCCTTGAACACCCAGAAATTGGCTTCAAAAGCCCCGGTCAAGGTTTCTATAAGATGCTCTATTTTTCCATAGAAATAGATTCGTTCAAGAAGCGTTCTAAAAGATGTTGATCGTAAATGAAAAGATTGGTTACGAAGAAAGACAAAGACGGATTCGTATTCATATACATGAAAATTATATAGGAAGAAGAAGAATCTTTGATTTCTTTCTGAAAAAGAAGGACTGACTTTCTTTGAAGTAAGAAGACTATTCCAATTATGAAATTCGTGGAGAAAGACTCTTAATAAATGCAAAGACGAAGCATCTTTTAGCCAATAGCGAAGAGCTTGCACCACGATTTCGAGATGGATTGGGTAAGGTATTAGGATATCGAACACATAATTTAAATGTGAAATTTTGTCCTCTAAAAAAGAAAAAATGGAATGAATTGATCGTAAATTAGCGGATTTGACTATCTCTTTCCCTTGCTTTTGGCGCTTTTCTAGGGAAGATAAGAATCGAAGCGAAAATGGAATTTCCATAATGACCGAAAATCCCTCGGATATCATTTGAAAATCAAAATTCTTATTGCGCCCCCAAAGTGGATTTTGTTTAGAATCATTCAGAGAAAGAATCCAAAAATTTGGGTCATACATTTGAGTAATTAAACGTTTCACAATGAGTAAGCTGAAGTTATTGTCATAACCTGCATTTTTCAACAAACTGCATCTTGTTAAACCATGATCATGAGCAAGTGCATAAATATACTCTTGAAAGATAAGTGGATATAAGAAGTCGTGTTGTTGAAATCTATCGAGCTCTAAAGAGCTTTGAAATTCCTCCATTTTAATGCTATTTGAACCAAAGGTAGAGGATTTTGGGAGTTATCAAATGATACAGAGTGCGATACAGTCAAAACAAGGTATTTTTCGAGTAAGATAAGGAAGCGATACCTCGGTAAACTTATCAACGGATTCTCGATCCTCTCTTTATTCCATTTTCTTGAAGTCGTTTATATTCGTTCTAGGATAACAAGATGGTTAGAAATCCTTTATTTTTTCAACCCAATCGCTCTTTTGATTTTGGAAATTTTGTTATCAATCTACTTTTTCTTATACACACACAGCTCCATTCTGGAATGGAGAATGCTAATATTTAGGATTCATGAAAAAATAAAGAATCCGCTTCTCGGATAAGCCCTTACCCGTATTCAGGCACTAATCTATTTTTAACGGCTAATTAGATCGGATAATCATTCAAATTAAGAATGGGAGCTCGTTGCTTTTTCGTTCCTTATAATTTCATTAAATTAATTGAAGCCAGAGGGCTCTATCCATTTATTTATTTGACCCAACTTGAAATTGAATCCATTTGACTCCCTTCCAATAAGTTAAACAAAGTTTTGTCCCGATCGGGAAAGAAGAAAAGATTCTCAGAACTCTTGGTTGCTACGACATGCTATTTTTTCCATTCATTCCCTTTTAGGATCAGTCGTGGTCTTCCAAACTTTACCGATGGTATGGATGAATTCATCACTTCATCTAAATGTGTAAAAGATCCGAGTCGCACTTAAAAGCCGAGTACTCTACCGTTGAGTTAGCAACCCGAATAGAAGAAAAAAGTCTGTAGATATAATCAAAAGGAAAAAAAAGATTCGACGAGCGAATCACAGCATAAAAACCCATTTTTGAATCGATTACGAACAGAAAACGTAATAACTCAGATGAAAATACAAGAAATTTTCCGATAACAGAAAAACCAGAAATAATGATAGATCCTTCCTTATGTCATTGTTATTCACGTTTTCACGCAAAAATGCGTCTATCAAAGCGCACCCAATGAACCCCTTTTTTGACTAACGTAAGGCAAAAACCAAACCGATGGGACGGAAATAAAGAGATCCCTTTATAAAAAAGGGATCCCTTTATCACGCTGCATTATATTTGTTCAATGCATTGTTGTCAATATAAAGGAATATAATGGAAAAAGATAAGCAATTCGGTTGAAAAATATTCCAAAAAATAAGGACTTGAGTTAGATTAGCACTCCATAGATATAAAAAAGTTTAGCTAGGGGAAGAAAAAATAAGAAGTCGAAAAAGATCTCTAATTTAGTCAATCAATAAATAAACAAAATAGAGAAAAGTTCGAGAAAGGGGTAGCATATACCCCCCTTATTTCCTTAAATTAATTCCATTTTATTTCATTGAGGCAAAGTTCGGTAAAAACCTCCGACTTCTTTAAAATGTCCCTAACAGTTTCTGTAGGCTGAGCACCCCTTTTAAGAAAATATAGAATAGCAGGAATGTTTAAATACGTTTGATTCTTTATCGGATCATAAAAACCCACTTTGCGAAGATCTCTTCCGTCTCGTCGAGAGCGGACATCAATTGCAACGATTCGATAAGTCGCACGTTGCTTTCTACCACAGCGTTTTAAACGAAGTTTAACCATAACATTCCTCTAATTTGGAACCCCTATGGAACTGATTCAATTATGAAATCATGACTAGTCATTAGTTCAGTCGGTACATAGACATAATAATGTCTATGTTTTATGAATAAATTATGAATAAATCTTCGACTGATTGATTCGTTTAGTATCAATCCTTGGGGCTTATCGTTTTCAAACGGAGTAATACCCCATGCCAAAATCCAAGGTTCCGAGGATTGAGTTCGGTTTTTGGTTTTTGGGCCTCCTTTTTTAGGAGGGATTTAATATCCTCTTGGAGGGCCTCCAGCTCATTACGTGAGAAGCGGTTAATTTCGGAAGTGAGCCACCTTTCGCCTGCCGCACTTCCCGAGTGAAAAGCTTCCAAAAAAATCTTACAAGTATCGTTAGCGTAGGTCTCACAATAATCCGTATTGGAAGAGTGCGTGTATCCCCGGCATTTTTTACGATGGGGGCACGTGAACGTCGGTTCGTGCGTGTATCCCCGGCATTTTTTGCGATGGGGGCACGTAAGCGCCGGTTCGTGCGTGTATCCCCGGCATTTTTTACGATGAGAGCACGTAAGCGTCGGTTCGTGCGTGTATCCCCGGCATTTTTTACGATGGGGGCACGTAAGCGCCGGTTCGTGCTCGTTCCGATCAGAAATCAATTTTCTCCCAGTGTCGTCTGTTTGTGTAAAAATACTGTTCTTTTCCCACTCGGGAAACTTCTTCCCATTTATCCCGTCTTTCTTTATACCGTCTTTTGAAGAATATATCGAAAGACAGGTTCTCGAACGATGCTTGTAATCTTTCCGATGCGAAATACCTCGATAAGTCAAAAATTCATAGCCACAACAACGAAATATAGCGCCATTTTGAGTTTGTATCATTTGTTAATTTTAAAATGGCAAAAAATTTAATGGAATCCGATTGAATAATAAGAACTAAGTCGAATCCCAAATGAAAACTGAACTAAAGTACCTTAGCACATCAAATGAAGATGTGCCTTGGGACGAAAGGGATCGAACCTTCGATTACCGGGACCAAAACCCGTTGCCTTACCACTCGGCCACGCCCCAGTGGCACATGGATTTGTTTTCATTTGATGATTCATATTATAGTCCAAAGAAAGATTTTTGGCAACTACCCGTGTCACGTTTATTTTGTTTAGATAATTCATATTATATAGATTCTCGGTTTGTGCTAGGAATTTGACCCGTGTAGGTATAGAATTCGACTGAATTTATTGATCATTAGATAGAATGTAATTAAAATAGTAGATGAAAATATGATTTCTTCTATTCGCCTTTGAGAATTGGAGGATTTTTGATTGGGCCGGTTCAAAGAAAAAGAAGGATTTTTTTGTCTACCTTACTTTCTTCCGTTTTCCTTATCTCAAGAACTCAATCAAATTGCAATTATCGCCAAGAACAAAATGTCTGCTATGCTTAATCTCTTTAGTTTGATCTGTATCTGTCTTAATTCTGCCCTTTATCCAACTAGTCTTTTCTTTGCCAAATTGCCCGAGGCCTATGCCTTTTTAAATCCAATCATAGATATTATGCCAGTCATACCCCTGTTCTTTTTTCTTTTAGCCTTTGTTTGGCAAGCTGCTGTAAGTTTTCGATAAGATACTTAATACTATCCTAGACGATCCTAGAAAATGCATGATTTCTTCGAGAAAAATTTCTAACGATTGATAAGATCAAATAAGTCTTTCCCGCATCAATCGTTGAGGCAAACGTTGAAATTCTTGGATCGCCGCGAGAAATCAAATCTGGCTCGCCAGATTTCCCTATTCTGGCCCTTTTTCCAGTGCAAGGCCTTACTTTCTATGTGATTTTATACAGAATGAGGGTCCCGCGCCCATATCTCATTATCGGCATGAAGTCATCTTGGGGAATCAAAGACTCTTATTTGGCCTGATAAACTTATTTTCGAGTTCGAGAAAGCACTTCATTTCTTGGTGTCAAAATAGAATATGGGGTAGAAAAATGGACGATCTATTCTCTTTTCTCGTTTTTTCCAAACAAAAGGCTTTTGGAGATTGTGTAATGCTTACGCTTAAACTTTTCGTTTACACAGTAGTAATATTCTTTGTTTCTCTCTTCATCTTTGGATTCTTATCTAATGACCCAGGACGTAATCCTGGACGCGAAGAATAAAGGTTTTTTCGTTTTTCTATCTTGATTTTTGCATTTTCTTAAGATTTTTTATCTATTCCACACATTTAACTAGGAAAAAGGGGTTTGTGAAATTTGAAAGAAAAGAAAATATCAAGTCATCGACGAAAACGGAAAGAGAGGGATTCGAACCCTCGGTACGAATAACTCGTACAACGGATTAGCAATCCGCCGCTTTCGTCCACTCAGCCATCTCTCCCTATTGAAAAAGATAATTATAATTATTAATATGTTACATTCCACATGAAAAAAGGATTCAAAACCGTCTTTCTTTCTCCTTCTTTATTTTGATTCTCAAGATATGTAAAACTTTTCTTAGCTATTCCGTTTCGATAAAGTCAAAACTCAAAAAAGCTAATATAAAGAAAACGAAAGATAAAGAACGAGGACTTCCTTGCTTTGATTTTCTTCGAAAGGCCCTTTTCTTTCCACGGACCTGGCCCGGTCACTACCCAACCGGGCCTTTTTTGATTCCATCAAATTCTAGCGAAATTTATCTTATTTGACAACAAAAAAGACTTACTAGATTTTTTGACTATATTTCAAGCAAGACCAAAAAGAAAAAGGACTATTTCCATCCTTACTTGATAACTTTATCGAACTTAGTCTATCAAAAGTACCCTGTCCTATTCATTTTTCTTCCTTTTTTAGTTACTTGACTGCTTTTCTCGAATAACGAAAATGAAACTTTAGACACTGCATTTTTTTGTTATGCTTTGAGCGCTTTTGGTAAGTTGTATCTAGCAACACTCTTCCCGCACAAGAAAGGATAGGCCTTGGTATTTATTTAAATAAGCCCTCTTCTCCAAATCTCATCAAATTGAAAACCCTTGTGCAAAACGTTATCACTCTGATTTTCATGATTTTTGATGATCCTAGCTTGACAAACGGCCCATTGATATATAATAATATCATTGTAGCGGGTATAGTTTAGTGGTAAAAGTGTGATTCGTTCTATGAACCTCCTTAATAGTTAAGGGGTCGTTCGGTTTAATTCATATTCCGACCAAAAACTTTATTTCTTAAAGGAATTTAATCCTTGACCTCTGAATAATCCATTCGGGAAAAAAAAATTCTCGCGATTTCTATCCAAAGTTCACTGAAAAATTGAAAAATTGGATTCTGAACTTGCGAAACAAAATTGGGAAATTGGATCAACTTCCAATTGAATGAGTATTAAGTAAAGGGTCCATGGATGAAGATAGAAAAGGA